TCCTAATAAGTGCAATTAGTTATTATGATAATGAATAAATGTTCAACTTTCTAACTATAACTCATAATAATCAGAACTCATTATAATGGTGTTACCTTTTTATTTTTTTAGAAAAAAAAATATCTCTGTTCTCCGCTGAAAAACGAAGACTAAATCTTGAGTTTAGTGGAAAAAGCCCTTTATCGGATTTGAACCGATGGCTTACGCCTTACCATGGCGTTACTCTACCACTGAGTTAAAAGGGCCCGTTTTATTCAATTCATGAATTTTCCATTATGAGTCTAATGCATATATATCTGCATATGCATATATGTCTGCATATATGTACATATATACATATATGCATAGGGGTTCATACAAGAACCATCAAATAAAAAATTGTATGGAATCATAACATAAAAGTAGGAAAGACTCTTCGGATCTAGTCATACCATTAGATTCTATTGACAATTCCAAAAAACTGTTCATAGTATGATAATACTATGATGATGATTATCATAGTATGATGACGGTCGGGTGGATATGCCCCTATCGTCTAGTGGTTCAGGACATCTCTCTTTCAAGGAGGCAGCGGGGATTCGACTTCCCCTGGGGGTAGGGAGGAAGTTGATCGTAGATTATCAATAAATCTCGAATTAATTCTTCCTGGGTCGATGCCCGAGCGGTTAATGGGGACGGACTGTAAATTCGTTGACGATATGTCTACGCTGGTTCAAATCCAGCTCGGCCCAATAATTCGTTGCTCCATGAATATGAAATAAGCAATTTGTCCTCCAGAAACATAAATGCCTGATCCGTAGAAATGAAGAGAAAGAGTCAATTTTTTCTCTATCCATGTTTTTCTCATTCGTTCTGATTTTTCTAACGATCTAGATTAATGATACTTAATCTTAATTAAGTATCATTAAAATCAAAATAGTTCTTTTTCTCATTGAAAAATTGATTATCCATTTTTTTGGCAATAAAATAACCGCTCGTTACTAGTAATCCGTGTCGCTCTCACTATATTCCATATCCATGTGGATATTCAGTATATCATTCGTGTTTCTGTTACAACACAACGAATAGAGTGTTCTTATAAAACTAGTAAGAATATGTATGCCATACACCTTGCTGGGATTGTAGTTCAATCGGTCAGAGCACCGCCCTGTCAAGGCGGAAGCTGCGGGTTCGAGCCCCGTCAGTCCCGAACTAGGATCCGATGAATTGATAAATTCATCTCTCCATTTTCTGTGAAAGGGGGGACAGGTAGCAAGATCTAATCCCCAGCGGGGATCCTTATTTCTTTTGTTTTTCGTTTCGCATTTATCATCAGACAAGTACGGGAATTGAAATTTCTTTCACTAATACCGATTGATAAGGGGAGACATATGTAAGTTGGTACAATCGGTGGCATTACTATATTCAGTATTTTAATAGATACCATACTCGTCTGACTTTCTTTTTCAATTGTTCTTGAACAATGAAATGGAATATAGTTCCCCTATTTTTACCGGGAGTACATACACAAATTGTATTCGTTTATTGTACGATACACAATGAACTTAACATAATTACCTCGACTTTGTTTGTGTATCCTCAATTACTAATTGGAAACAATCTATCTATTCTCATGCAAATTGCACACTGAATTTTTGATGTATGCGTTCTAGTCTCAATCCAAGAAAGAAGAAGAGATACTATACTAATAAAATAAAAGACCAAGCAACGCCCCTTTTTAGTAAATTTGTTGGAATATTAGATCTTTTCCACTTAAGACCCGTCCTTTTTTCCATCTCACTTCTACTGTTTGGATCTGTGTGACCCATAGAATACCGGTCATATTCATATAATATCTCATAATTGTATGTATAAGTATAAGGAAAGGGAGTTGTATAAGGAAGACAAAGACAGTAGGTTATGGAAAAGAAAAAAAAGTGGAAAAAAGGATGAAAAATTCAATGGAATTCCTGATCCAATAAAGAATCCCATTTCGGATTTAGTATGGATAAAATAAAAGATTTTCTTATGTTATACTATTCAATTCTCGACGATGAATCGATTTGATAGATCAGATATTGTTATTCATAATATTGATCCGATTCAGTATCATCAGAATTCAATTCATCCCATTGAATTGACAGGAGTAAAATTTCTTATCTCTATGGGATTAGATCCCGAGTTATTGCGAAGTAAAAAAAACAATGAGATTATGGAAGTCAATATTCTCGCATTTATTGCTACTGCACTGTTCATTCTAGTTCCTACTGCTTTTTTACTTATCATCTACGTAAAAACAGTCAGTCAAAATGATTAATTTAACTGAAACTTGTTTGGATTATTAGTTCTTATCAATGATTGAAGAAATAAAAGAAAGGGATTAAAACTCCAAGTTTTAAACGAAATGATTTGGCTGGAATCATAACTATCTGAGATAGTGTGGTAGAAAGAACTATATATAATATAGTTCTTTCTACCACACTAGATAGTATTGTATATTTTTATCATATAAATTTATTATCATATAAATAATATGATCATTAAATAGTATGATCATATAAATTTTATCATATAAAGTTGTATACAGATATGGTTTTATATAGATCAATTTACAATATGTACATGTATTAGATGTACATCTAATACATATACATCGAAATAGCAGTCTAATTCTATTTCTTTTTTTTTTTNCGCTACATCTACTTGTATGGGTTTCGATCAATCCAAAATAATCCAAGGCCAACTCTTCTAATTCCTAGGCTTCTTATTCTTATAACTTATCTTATAACTTAATATATAGATTTATATTAATAATTAGATTTATATATAATATATATTTATTTATATATATTTATATATAATAAACTAAATATATATATAAGTCCCGAGATCCATCGAAAAAATCAATGGAGGAAAAATAGTATGGGTATGGGCATATATTAACTATATAAAATAAAAATAAAATAAAACGAAACCAAGGAATTTTTTTTTAAGTTTCGCAAAACGATCAATTAAACGATTGATACAATTCGATCACTCAATCGATTATTCAATTAGTAGTACCCCTAGAGTCCACTTCTTCCCCATACTACGAGTGAGAGGGAAAATGTAAAGACTACCATTAAAGCAGCCCAAGTGAGACTTACTATATCCATGTGAATTATGTCTCCTATCTCTATGAAGGAATTATTTCATTATTGATTATTGATCAATAATCATAGTGGAATCAATGGTGCAGAGTCAAAAGAAAATAGGATTCTGACTTAAGGCTATTGATGAACTAATCCAATGAATCTACTCGTAACAAGTTCCTATATTATAAAATTTCTGGTAGAATCGGGAAGCATTAAGCACAAATACGATACACACACCTTTTATTTGGAAATAGCAAAGGAATGCTCCTAATGGAACATGTAGAAATAGTAAGACCTATTGTTTGTTACCTTTCTTTCATAAGCAAAAGACGTCAAAATATACCATCAAGATAGATAACCATCTATCAGATACCTCTATTTTATTTGATCTAAGGCTTACGTCTTTCTTTCTGTGAAAGAATGGAATGGTAAGACACCACCACCATTATTACATACATTCTCTTTTTTGTAATCCCCTACACGGGCATTTTTTTTTTTCAACTTTTCTTTTTACTCTATAGAGCCGCCCAACCATGTTGATTGAATGTTTGAGTACTCAAAGCCTCTCGTGAGTCTGGATACAAAGTATCTTCAGTCCTTTCCACAACTTCTAAATTGATTTCCCATCAACCTATTCTATTCAATCTAATTCCAGACAGAGTCAGTAGACACTATTTTAGTATTTAGTATAGGTAGTGTAAGATAATTAGGAAGTCTTGATAGTCTTTCGTATAATCTCTTCTTCAATCCTAGGAGCAAAAATGGAGTGTCCTTTAGGAACCTTTGGATACTAAGATTTCCGACCTCTTACTTTCGTAGTTCTGAATCCCAGAATTGACTCTCACTATTTATTTGATTCAATTGATATCATAAATCAAATAAATGTCCGAATCAATCATTAATAAAATAAGTAAGGGTTACTTCATACCTATTGGTACCGGTTTGGACCGGTACCCAGAACCCAGATTTTGAGAAAAAAAATTTACAGTTTTTTTATAGAATTCTGGATTCTAAAAATCAAGTATCGACAGGCCTAGTCGTTTTCCTCTGCTTCTTGCGGGGCAAGAATTTGTCGAGTTAGATCAGCAGAATAAGAAATTTCAAGTCTTTTGTTGATCAGGCGACACCCGGATTTGAACTGGGGATAAAGGATTTGCAGTCCCCCGCCTTACCACTTGGCCATGCCGCCAAATCTGATCCAAAAAAAATGGATAATATTTTGATCCATCCATATTCTATTACTAATTTTTTTTTGATCTTGAATCCCATTGTACTTATCCCTTTTCAAAAATTAATCCCTATTTTTTATTGGATCCAGTTTAGATTATTCTCTTCGATTGATTGTATCTCAAAAGACACACTGCTTAAAAACTTCCCTTCTCCTTCTATTGAAAAGAGAAAAAATAGATTTCCGGTCACAGACCGAAAAATTCAGGGCAAATTTGAACCATTAACTATTTTTACTTTAGAATTAGTGAACGGTTCTTAAATTTGTATCTCAAATTGTATTTCTTTAATGGTATAACAAAATCAAATTGATTTACGACTAATCAGTATCAATTATTTTCAATAATCAATCCTTTTCCATTTCAATTATAACAAAATATATGTGTATATGTAAACCCCAGAACAGAAATTGTTACACAGATACCGAATTGGGGCTTTCTCTTATGTACATATCCCTATAGAGAATTTTCGTGCTTCAATTTTTCATTGAATATTTTGAATAGAAAATAGGAATTATGATATAGTGCGACCTGACTTCTGTTGCCACAAGTAAAATTACGATAAAAGATGCGATATGTGGATAGGTATATCGGCATGTACTTAATAAATACTACTCCTATTACTATTACGTACGCAATTCAATCGTATTCTATCTATAAA